TTTTCTTTTATGGTTCATATTCCGGATTAGGTTCATCTCTGTAATAACCAGATGAACTGGGTTATAGACATGAAAGCATAAGAACTCAACGGGACCTACCCCCTCTTTCCTTGTCTGATTCGAGGGGGATCCGTTGAGTTCTTAATAATCATAATATTTTTTTTGTATAAATGTTTCAAAAAAATCCACATTTTCTTATGATTGATGTTTTGAAAAATGCACTTCATTAATTGATTCAGAACATCTTTTACTCCAAAGTATCTGCGAATACTTTAAAAAATGAAAACAAAGAAGGAATCACTCGATTTCCGTTTTTTGGATGACTCACAATTCTATATAGTTCTATATATGGATTTATATCGATTAGATATCATGCAAACCCTTTCTATACTAATAAAATAGAACCTTACTTTCTTTAATCTTAATCTAATCAAAGTTTCCTTTTTTCTATTTTAGAAGTTCATTGAAATTGAAGAAGTTCTATTTGTTCAATAAATTTACCTATATTTTTGTTTGTCCACTACTTAACATGATAAATCGAAAAAAGGTTATGATAAACCGAAAAAAAAATGGAATCCACGAATAGGAATTTTTGACGAATAGGATCAAGAATCATTATTAATTCGACACAAGAAAGGGTTGTGGAAAATCCCTTTTCTTGTGTCAAAGACTAGGAGACGCACAACCCCCCCCTCCCCTAAACCCTTTGTTCCTTTCATTTATACTTTGGTTTATATTATCCGCTTATTTATCTTTTGTTTTTATTCTATTCAAATATTCAAATATAAAACTACGGATTCATTCTATATCACTTCGATTTGGATTGAAAAAACAAAGAAGAGATAAGTAAAATCAAATAGTCTTCTTCACAATATACACATCATGACCAGTATAAGTAATTCCCGAAATCTGAAAAAAGAAACAAACAAAATTTTTTTGATCATACACAATTACATAATATAATTGCCAACAACAATTTATTTCTTTTTAGAGTTTGATGTTGAAAAATTCGCGGATCTAGAAATTCATTTCGGACAATTGAACTTTCTCAAACTGTTTCTTTTTAAGAACCAAAAAGATTTGTGCAAAAATAACAGATGCCAAGAAGAGCAAAAGGCCTTGGACACGTAATGGATCTTGAAGTACTACTTCTGCATCCCCCTGACCAAATCCGCCCACATTAGGATTACTCGTTAATGGTTGATCAAGTTTGATGGATTCGCCCTCAGAAACAAGAAGTTCCGGCCCTGGAGGGATAATATCAACCACTTGACGCCCACCCGATGCCTCCACTATGGTTATTTCGTATCCCCCCTTTTCTTTTCGTATGATTTTGCTTACTATACCTGCTGCTGTAGCATTATAAACATTATTGTTACTCTTGCTCCCGTCGGGATAAATCTGACCCCTTCCTCTGTTCCCACCTACGTATATGGGATATTTTAAGAAGTGAACATCTTTCTTAGTAGCGGGGTCCGGGGAAAGAATAGGAAAGGTGATTTCACTATATTTCTGACCAGGAACAGGACCTATCACAAGAATATTTTTTTTAGTAGGGCGGTAACTTTGAAAAGACAGATTTCCTATCTTTTCTTTAATCTCGGGCGAAATACGATCGGGCGGGGCTAGTTCAAACCCCTCGGGTAAAATAAGAACAGCCCCCACATTCAAAGCGCCTTTTTTACCATTAGCAAGAACTTGTTTCACTTGCAGATCATAGGGAATTCGAACAACTGCTTCAAATACAGTATCCGGAAGTACCGCTTGTGGAACCTCGATATCCACGGGTTTATTAGCTAAATGGCAATTGGCACATACAATACGGCCCGTTGCTTCTCGTGGATTTTCATAACCCTGCTGTGCAAAAATGGGATAGGCATTTGAAATGGGTGCCTGAGTTATTATATATATCATGAGCGATAGGGAAATGGATCGAGTAATCTCTTTCTTTATCGACGAAAAGGTTTTTTTAGTTTGCATGGTCCAATCATTGATCCCGAAATTTTCTACAATAAAATTAGGTAGGTCGCTAGTAGAGTTCCCTATCTATAATTTTGCTATTTACTGAAATAATTTTTCTGAAACATTGGAGAGATCCCTTGGCTGGGTAGAAAGAATAAGTACTATTTTGAGTGTTTTGCTTATGGACAAAGTAACAAATATTATAATTGGGTCGTTCAATCATTTTTCAGTCATTCATTGAATGATAAATCACTACAAGTGAAGGAGATACACGATTTAAATAACGAAAGATCCAATATTTAAAAATTGTATCTAAAATGACTGGAAAAGTAGAAACAAGACCGGATATAATTTGATCATTATGAGCAAATCCAAAATCCTTGTAGACAGAGCCAATCATTAATTCCCAACCGTGGGGCGAATGGAATCCTATACATAAATCAGTTAATAAAAGAATAGAAAAAGCTTTTATTGTGTCGCTTAAGTTATATAGGAATTCTTGAATCCAAGAGTTAAGAATAACAAGTTCTTCATTACCTAGAATAGAATAACCACTTAGAATAACGAAACAGATTATATTTGTCGAGAAGTGTAAAATTGTATGGATACGATCCTCATTGTGCATCTTGATCAATTGGGTCGTTTCTTTGTAGATTTCGACGCGAAGCTTTTGTAAATGCGTTTCTGGGTATTCCTTTATCATTTCCTCCAAACGAAGGAGTTCCTCCAAGTCTATGAATTTTTTTAGAATACTCTTTTCTTGAATATCATTCAAAAAAATTTCGGATTGCCTAATATTCCACCAATTAGTAATCCAAGATTCCAGACTTTTTTTAAATGAGAGAGAGATCCACCAAGGCAAAAATACTATAAATGCAAGATATAGAAGGGAAATGAATACTTTCTTTTTTGCCATTTTTCGTCTGTGAATTTTTGAAGTTTAAATGAACTCACCCCATGCGTCGACTCTATATGATACTAATATTTCTATCAAGCATAAGTTATATCCCAAGTCATCGAGCCCATTAATCTATTGCGAGGTTTTTATTTGTGATGCAGTATAGCGGTTAGGTTAGTCCTTGAATCTAGAAAGAATACAGAAATAGAATAAGAAAGAGCCCACTTCAAATTAATATTAGTTGGATTTCGAGACGAAAGAACTCCCGTTCTATTAAAAAAAATATCAAATATTAAAATAAAAAAATTATGGACACAAAAAATTTCGTTTTAGGGTTGCTTCGTATACGTTTACTTTGGCTCGAATAGGCGTTCAGAACAAACTTCCGTTAAGTTATGGTATAGAAAAAAAAAGAGGGTTCTTGAGTTTTTTCCCTCTTGCAAAGTATTCATTTTTCAGTTCCTTTTTTCAAAATACTTCAATTGGTACGCGCAAGAAATAGGCCAATTCAGCAGCTTTTTGCTCAATTTCTCGTGGAGTCAAATTCTCATCAGTACGCGTCAAGGGAATGGCCCCCTGGCCTCTGATTTCCATATAAAGGACCCGACGAGCAAAAAGACCCTCTTTATTTTCTATTCTGATGGACTGAATATCTTTCATAAGGAATCGCAGAAATATGCGACGGTTTTTTCCAGGAAATCCCCAACGAAAAATACACACTATGCCCTCTTTTATATCGAATCGATCATAACCACTACCTACATTCCACGAAATTGTGCACCACAAGTAGGAGCTAATAAAAAGACCCGCGATCCCATAGAAAGACATCACGATCCCCTGCGGAAAAAAATTTATTTGCTGAGAAGGAAATAAAGATATAAAATTCCTACCAAAATAACTGGAGGTTCCAACCAATACAAACCCTAATGAACCTAAAAAAAGAATAAGGGCCCAACCGAAATTACTAATTTTTCGAGATCCCGCTATAAGTTCTATCCATATACGTTCTGATCGCCAACTCATACTCTCACTAGACCTAGTTGCATTTTATTGGAATTGGAAGAATAACAAAAATAAATTTGATTTTACTTTTTTTGTTTCCGAAGTAACTCTCATCAACCAGCACTACTATGATGTGAACCTTTTAGAAAAATTCATCGAATTGCTTAGATCCAAACTAAAATAATAACATCTCTTTCATATGATTTCCTATAGATATCCACATATAGATATATTGACTTTCCATTTCCGAAATTCTCCCCGATACCGATCCATTTGAAAATTGTTAGAATTCATTTACCCATATATCATGTTTACACATACATAAGAGCTTAGGCTCGAAAGAAGCCACATGTTATACCATATTCTACTAAATAGATATGGGTGTTATGATCAAAGTCAGTTTTGAAAAAAAAAAATGGATAAGAGTTGTCCCTATAGTATCTAAAAAATCTTGTTTTTTTGAACATGAAGAGATAAAGAAACCATTGCAATTGCCGGAAATACTAAGCCTACTAAAGGCACAAAAATGGAGGGAAAGTTGTTGAAAGCTATCATTGAATGGGTACCTCGATTTAATATTTGTACCTGTTATTTTTATTTATTGTTTTATATTAAATTTTTTTTTTAACCTTATATTGTTATAAAGATATTTTATATATAATAATTATATTATACTAATATTATACTAAGTATACCTAAGTGAGTATATACCTAAATAAGGAGTATATAAGTATATGTTTTAATAATTTTTTTTTACTAAATGCCTATAAAAAAAATGTGTAAATAAAAAATATGTAAATAAACGGACTTATTCACCCTTCTACACGTTTCTACACGAAATATATGTATGATAATACACCTTTTTATTATTCATATTAATAGTTATTTTGTGCTCTTGTCTTATAATTTAATAATTTTCATTTTTAAAAATTTATTCCGTTTTATTAATTATTAAATTAATTAATAAATTAAAAATGAAGACTCTACTCTACAGCTCTACTTAATCTAAGTTTGATTCAAAATCGAAGTTTGATTCAAAGGAAAGAAGGCATGTAGCCGAAATAATTCACTCAGAACGCCCTTTAAAGGATTACGTGGTACGATTGGATCGAATAAGCCCTTATGGAATAAATATTCA